ATGGTTGATCAAGCTTGATGGATTCACCTTCTGAAACAAGAAGTTCTGGTCCTGGAGGTATAATATCAACCACTTGACGTCCTTCTGATGCATCAACTATGGTTATTTCATATCCCCCTTTTTCTTTACGTGCTATTCTGCTTACTATACCAGCAGATGTAGCATTATAAACTGTATTGTTACTCTTGCTACCATCAGGATAAATCTGACCCCTTCCTCTGTTCCCACCTACATATATGGGATATTTTAAGAAATGAACGTCTTTTTTCGTAGCAGGGTCGGGGGAAAGAAGAGGAAAGACGATTTCACTATATTTCTGACCGGGAACAGGACCTATCACAAGAATATTTCTTTTATCAGGACGATAAAACTGAAAAGAAAGATTGCCCATCTTTTCTTTCATTTCGGGAGAAATACGATCAGGTGGGGCTAATTCAAATCCCTCGGGTAAAATAAGAACAGCTCCTACATTCAAAGCCCCTTTTTTACCATTAGCAAGAACTTGTTTCAGTTGCATATCATAAGGAATTCGAACAACTGCTTCAAATACAGTATCAGGAAGTACAGCTTGCGGAACTTCAATATCCACGGGCTTATTAGCTAAATGGCAATTGGCACATACAATTCGACCAGTTGCTTCTCGTGGATTTTCATAAACCTGCTGCGCAAAAATGGGATATGCATTTGAAATAGATGCTCGAGTTATTACATATATCATGATCGATACATAAATGGATCGAGTCATCTGTTCTTTTACCCAAGAAAAAGTCTTTCTATTTTGCATGGTCCAATCATTGATCCCCGGAATTTCTACAATAAATTTGATAGGTAACTAGTAGAATTCCCTATCCATAAGTTTGCCATTGTATTGATTCTACTGAAAGAATTGTACTAATAAAATAGAGTATGAATATCTTGAATTGAAAAGGTAGAAGTATAAAGAATAAGTAAGATGAAAAATGATTTCTTTATACACAAAGAAAGGTTCTGATTTTATTGATATCAAAAGATCTAATGAATTATTCATTCATTGAATGATAAATTACTACAAGCGAAGGAGATACGCGATTTAAAAAATGGAAGATCCAATATTTCACAATTGTATCTAGAATCACTGGAAAAGTGGAAACAAGACCAGATATAATCTGATCATTCTGAGCCAATCCAAAATCATTGTAGATCGAACCAATCATTAGTTCCCAACCATGGGTCGAGTGAAATCCGATCCATAAATCAGTAACTAAAAGAATCGAAAAAGCTTTGATTGTATCACTTAAGTTATAGATAAATTCCTGAATCCAAGAATTTAAAATGAAAAGTTCTTCATTACCCAGAAAAAAATAACCACTTAGAATAGCGAAACAGATTAGATTTGTAGAGAAATGCAAAATGATATGAAAATGAGATTCATTTTGTCTTTGGACCAATTGTATTGTTTCATTGTGCATTCCTATACGAAGCCTTTGCATATGTGTCTCCGAGTACTCCTTTATCATCTCGTCCAACAGGAATAGTTCTTCTAATTCCATAAATTTTTCTAGAACATTTTTCTCTTGAATATCATTCAAAGGGATTTCGGATTGCCTAGTATTCCACCAATTAATAACCCAAGTTTCTAGACATTTCTTAAATGAGAGAGAAACCCACCAGGGCAAAAAGATTATAGACACAAGATATGGGAGGGAAGCCAATGCTTTCTTTTTTTTCATTCTTTATCCGTGATGTAAATTGTTAATGAACCTGTTTCATTGGTCGATTCTATCTGAGAATTCTATGAAGTACGAATTATATAACAAAAGCCTATAACTCTAACAAGAATAAGGTATCAAACCTATGAATCTTTTCTTATTTTTGTTTTTGTGTAAAAATTGAGTCTTTGGATCTAGAATAGAACATACAAGAAAGGCTCTTTTCAAATGAAAAAAAAAAGGAAATATTCTTTCCATATTCCAGAGATCAAAATTAGGAAAATTGTAACCGATTTACCTTTCATTTATTCCTTTCAATGAAGACTCGAAAACCCATTTGAACTAACAAAGAACAAATAGAATTTGGATTTAAAGACGAACCCTACCGGATTCTTTAATTCTTTTATTTCCTTGAAAGATTTCACTGTCTAACCACAGCGCAGGGATAGGGTATCAATTCAAAGGCCTAAAAATAGGAATTCTGCTTTATGAAAACAAAAGACGTGTTAGGATATTTGATGAATCTATATTTATTCACTTATTACTTATTTATTCACTTATTACTTATTAGACCTTTTACTAGTCTAAAGAGTGAAGCCAGACATCATGTGTATGCGTATACAAAATAGTTATTGTTCCATATACGTCATACGTCTTTCCACTTTTGAGATGTATTAAGTTCCTTCTCTCATGCTGAGATTTCTTCTTCAGTTCATTTCAAAATACTTCAATAGGTACGCGCAAGAAATAGGCCAATTCGGCAGCTTTTTGTTCAATTTCTCGTGGAGTCAAATTCTCATCAGTACGGGTCAAGGGAATGGCTCCTTGACCCTTGATTTCCATATAAAGGACACGACGAGGAAAAAGACCCTCTCTCACCTCCATTCTGATTGATTGGATATCTTTCAGAAAGAAACGAAGGAAGATGCGACGATTTCTTCCAGGAAATCCCCAACGAAAAAGGGACATTATCCCTTCTTTTCTATCGAATCGGTCATAACCACTACCTACATTCCATGAAATTGTGCACCACAAATAAGAACTAATGAATAGACCTGCGATCCCATAGAAAGACATCACGATCCCTTGTGGGAAAAAAAGGATTTGCTGAGATGGAAATACGGATATCAGATTTTTACCAAGATAACTGGAAGTTCCAACCACTAAGAATCCTAGTGAACCTAAAAAAAGGATACAGGCCCAGCAAAAATTACTTGTTTTTCGAGACCCCCCGTTATAAGTTCTATCCATATATGTTCTGATTGCCAGTTCATACTATACTAGATCCAGTTGCATTTGATTGGAATTGAGAGAATAACCCAAAAGTATTTGACTTGACTTTTATTGCTTGATCCCGAAGTAACTTTCATCAACTAGCAACATTCCGAAAGAAACAATTAGGAATAATTGGTTAGATACATTGAGTTTCTATTGAAAAGATTTTTCAAAAAAGATTTGCTGATCATTTTGAATTTCATCATTTAATTTATTAAGCTATAACCGCATATACATGCATTAATGCCGTATATTATGCATCGGCATACATAACAAAACAACTCTTCCATTTGTTTTCGGAAAGGCCAAATCTCATATATCCTACCATATTAAATTCAAAAAGTATCTGTATGATGATCCAGTGTTGAAATAAATTGATGAGATTTCATCGTATTTAGACAATCTTATTTCTTTGGACATAAAGAGATAAAGAAGCCATTGCGATTGCCGGAAAAACTAGGCCTACTAAAGGAACAAAAATAGAGGGAAAGTTCAAATCTATCATAGAATGGGTACCTCAATTTCATATTTGTACCTATTATAAATTCTAACTATTATAAATTCTAATTATAAAGATATATTCTAATAAGTCTATCTATTCATTATTAATATTAATTTATTCAAACTATTAAAATAAAAAAAATCTATTAAAAAGAAATTAGAAAGAATATTAAGATAATATTAATATGAAGTATTTAATAATATGAAGTATTTAATTTAATAATTTAATAATCAATAACAAATGTAGAACTCAATAAAGTATACCTATTCCTCTTTCGACACGAATATGTATGAGAATCCCCTTTAATAAATTGGATTCTTCTTCTCCCATCCTTATCTTCATCGTCTTTTCTATGCTTTACCTTTCAAAAAACTTTTTTTTTTTTGAAAGGTAAAGCATAGAAAAGAGTTTCTTATGAGTTTCCGATTTTAACCAATCTTATCCAACAAACAGGGATTCCTAGTGAAAAACCGGGAGTTCTCGCTAAATAAAAAGAACTTCTATATTCTTCTTATTTATTATTTGAATATTTCTATTTTATTTATTTGATTTGAGATTTCTTTTTTCTTTTTATTTTTTCGATATATTTTTTTATCTATTTTTCGTTGTTCTATATATGAATAATATATGAATAATGAATATGTCAAATATGTCAAAAGAATTAATGAATATGTCAAATATGTCAAAAGAATGGAAAAAATCATTTTTATTTCCCTAATTTCTCATAAGGAGAAAGAAATTCTTTTTTATCTTGTTGATATAGGAATGCTTATTCCTAATCAGGAAGAGAGATATAATAAAAAAAGGATCCGGGACAAAAAGTCATTATCCAAAACTTCTGACTCTTACTACACTTATGGCTGATGTCTCCAAAGAAAACACCATCTTCTTAGTTTTGTTTTTTTTTTTTCATTATAATGAACTAAATGTGTATTCGCTACAAATAAAAATAACTGAAGCTAATGTTATACTTCCATTTGAAAATGAAGAATTTCAATTTTTTCGAAATTATTTTTTTGAATCTTGATTCAAGGGAAGAAAACCGTGTAGCTGAAATAACTCATTAAGAACACCTTTTAAAAGATTACGTGGTACAATTGGGTCGAATAAGCCCTTATGGAATAAATACTCAGCCACTTGTGAACCGTCGGGTACTGTCTTTTTCAATGTTTGTTCAATGACTCTTTTACCCGCAAACGCAATGTAGGCATTAGGTTCAGCAATAATGATATCTCCCAACATACCAAAACTTGCTGTAACTCCGCCAGTTGTAGGAGATGTAAGGATTGATACATAAAATAATTTTTTATTTGATTGATAATCATATGAAGCAGAAGATATTTTAGCCATTTGCATTAAGCTCAAACTCCCTTCTTGCATGCGTGCTCCTCCAGAAGCACACACAATAATGACAGGTAGAGATCGATTAGTAGCATACTCGATCAAACGGGTTATTTTCTCACCTACTACGGATCCCATACTACCTCCCATAAACTGAAAATCCATAATTCCAATTGCTATGGGAATACTGTTTAGTTGACCTACGCCCGTTTGAACAGCTTCAGTTAAACCCGTTTTTCTCTGATAAAAAGAAATGCGATCTATATAAGGTTCCTCCTCTGAATGAAATTCGATGGGGTCTATAGAAATCATATGTTTATCCATAGGCTCCCAAGTGCCAGGATCTATAAAGAGTTCAATTCTATCTGAACTATTCATTTTCAAATGATATCCGCAGTATTCACAAATATTCATTTTTGAACTAAAAAATTTTTTATAATTTAATCCATAACAATTTTCACATTGAACCCATAAGTGTTTGTATTTTGTATTTAGATCGGAATCATTAGATTTTTCTCTTTTATTGAAATAACTGCTACTAGTTTTGATACTAGAATTTCCATTTTCAATACTACTTGTACTTTCCGTACAAATGAAACTAGAAATGTAACTGTCGATATCACTGTAAATGTCATTATTAAGACTGATTTCAAAGCGAAGATAACTATCAATGCAACTATTAATGTGATTATTCCAATTAGATTGAGTATCATACATGGAAGAATAATAAGAGTAGTAATTACTACTATTAGACCCACTATTCAAATAACTAGGTAGTTCACTTGAAAAAGAATTAGCATTATCAATATCAAAAATCTGATTTTCAATATCAAAATATACAGAATAAGTGTCACCATTACTATTTCTAACTAAAAAAGTATGATCAGAGATCAAACTCCAAAGATTCCTGCTATCAAATAAATAATTTAGATAATAAATATTACTGAAACTATAACTGTCCCAACTAGGAATCTTTTTATCCGCATCTTTTCTAATAGTTTCTTCACTTCCACTGGTATGTCCAAGAGCATCAAGACTATCCATTGATTTACTTAGTCCACACTTATGTTCTAACTTCTTGTTAGACAACATTGAATTGAACCAATATTTTTTCATAGATTATTTATGCCCCTATTTTATGAAAACCTAATACTAATAGATGAATAGTCATTCGATGAAGAAGAAATCATTTTACTATTTCTTTTTTTTTTTATTTCTCATCAGAATTCAAATAAAGCATATGATTCAATGTTAATGAAAAACGAGCGAGTCTTGAAAATAAAGGATTCTCTTTTTGAGGAATCCGGTGAATCATTTCAATATTATGATAGAATCTTTTCCTCAAAAAAAAATAGATAAAGAAAGGTTTCTCTCATGTCAAACTTTCAATTCTCATCAAAAAGATACATAGTTGTTTCTTCCCATAAATGAAAAATAAATTCTCGTCTCGTAGAATATCGTGTTATATAGTCAAATAAGAAAATGAATTTCTATTACAACAGGGAACGAAAAAGACAATATACAGGATAGGGGTAGAAGAGATCCTTCCCTTGGCTTGATCTATGGCCTGAAACTAAGGAATATAAAATTAAAATGATTCACCAATCCAACCCCCCCAAGGATCCATAATTCAGCCTATGGCTCTAACAAAAGAATAGATAAGTTGTTTAGTCTTCCTTCAAATTTATCTTCTTATTTTCTATTTTGTATATACTTGTATATTGTATATCGTGTAAGGTCTGTACATATGTACATATAAAAGATATATGCAAATACACAAAACAAAGACCCTCATAGTTCATAGTATAATAGTATAGGATTAGTATAAGATGTTTATTATTTATTCGATTCGGCCCAATCTTTTCCTCAAAAAAAAGAAAGATTGGGCCAAGTTTCATTGCAATCAATTAGGAGAACAAAAAGGAATTGCTGAATTCTACGCGCTTATTTTGCCTCTATCTCTATATCTGGCTTATCCACTGGGTCGAAATCAAATTTGATCTCTTTCCAGACTTCACAAGCAGCGGCTAGCTCAGGGCTCCATTTGCTAGCTTCACGAATAATATCATTACCTTCACGAGCAAGATCACGCCCCTCATTACGAGCTTGTACACATGCTTCTAAAGCCACCCTATTAGCTACTGCACCGGGTGCATTTCCCCAAGGGTGCCCTAAAGTTCCTCCACCAAACTGTAGTACGGAATCATCCCCAAAGATTTCGGTTAGGGCAGGCATATGCCAAACATGAATACCCCCTGAAGCCACGGGTATAACACCTGGCATAGAGACCCAGTCTTGAGTGAAAAAAATACCACGACTTCGATCTTTTTCAATATAATCATCACGTAACAAATCAACAAAACCCAAAGTTAGCTCACGTTCCCCCTCCAGTTTACCCACTACTGTACCAGCGTGAATATGATCTCCGCCAGACATACGTAATGCTTTAGCTAGTACACGAAAATGCATACCATGATTTTTCTGTCTATCAATAACTGCATGCATTGCGCGATGGATGTGAAGAAGTAGACCATTGTCGCGGCAATAATGAGCCAAGCTAGTATTTGCGGTGAACCCCCCAGTTAAGTAGTCATGCATTACGATAGGAACTCCCAATTCTCTGGCAAATACCGCTCTTTTGATCATTTCTTCACAGGTACCCGCAGTTGCATTCAAGTAATGTCCTTTAATTTC